CAAGATGTCGATGTCTATAGTAAACCAAAGTCATCGTTTAATATTCAATTTTGCTTCAATCTCGATTAGACAAAACAAATACAAAATTGAAGATTTAGTTACGATTAGAAATAAGCTTTTATGTCTTTATCCATAGATTCTTTACTCATACTTATTCAATTGAAAGTCAAAAATTATGTTTCGTAATCTTATAATCCAATTTTTCAATTTCTAATTGACTTTTGGATACAAATCACGAGAATGTATATTATTCCTCAAAATTCTTATTGAGAGGTCAAGGATTTAATCCTTTTTAGAAATAAAGTTTTTGATCGGGATATATTATATGCCGAAGATCCCTTAACTTTTTGGATTATCATAGAACGAATCACACTTTTACCACTAAACTATACCCGCTATGATGCGATTATTGTATAGAAATGAATCTTTTGTCGAGTAAAAGGACGGGACATGATCCTGGTAGGATCATAAAAGAATCACGAAAAGTATAGCGTTGATATTGTATTTCTTCATGGACCCAACGAGATTAGGGAAAAAGGACTCGGTGACTTTATATCATTTGATCTATAGGATAGGAATGGAAATAGTCCTCTTTCTGATTGTTTCAATAACAAGTATTTTGTTTTCGAATCAAATAAACAATTTTATCTAATATTTATCTAAAAAATTTCTAATACAATTTTTTCAACAAGAATGGCCCGTGACACGGGCCAGGTTGTGAAAATAACATTTTTGGACAAAAATAAAAAAATAAAACTATATAAAACCAAAAAACTACACAATAATTATCTATTCAAAACAAAATTATCGTGTATATTCTTTTATAGTTATAGATATTTAGATTATTGAGATTATATATTAAAATTAAAGATTATTCGGATTATATATTTAAAGTACAAAAAGATAAAAAAAAAGAGACATAGCAAAGAGGCTTTGTTTTTTTAAGCTTTACTTATTTAACTTTAACATAGTAATTATTTTAAATTGGGAGAGATGGCTGAGTGGACTAAAGCGTCGGATTGCTAATCCGTTGTACGAATTATTCGTACCGAGGGTTCGAATCCCTCTCTTTCCGGTTTCATTGATGATTTGGTATTTTTTATCTTTAAAATTTATCAAACCTTTTTGCTTTATTTATTTAGTTACTTTATTTATTTAGTTAATAGTTAAAGATAAAAATGTAATAATAGTTATAGTTAGAGATCAAAATGTAGACATAGTTAAAATGCTAAGAACATTGAAAAATTAAGCAAGGAAAAAGCCGTATTTTTCTTTTTGTTTTATTCTTCACCTTCACGTCCAGGATTACGCCTTGGATCATTAGATAAAAACCCGAAGATGAAGAGAGAAACAAAGAATATCACTACTGTATAAACAAAGAGTTTGAGAGTAAGCATTAGACAATCTCCAAGATCTTTTTTTGGTTTGGAAAAAAAAGAAAATAGATTCTCTATATATCATATTTTATATCATATTTTGACACAAAGAAATAAAGCAGTTTCTAGAAATTTTTAGAAAGAGCAAAGAATTTTTCTAAATTCATTTTGAATATAGAGTTGAGTCTTTCATTGCAAGTTTTTTTATCCCCACAATTCGATATTGCGGGGTACTCTACTAGACTAGGTTTTTTTTCAATGACATGGAAAAAAGCTCAGAATGGGGAAATGGGATAATCCAGATTTTTCATGTCTATACAATAAACTTATACTATAAAAACTTATCCGATCTTATATCTTATTAAGTACTATAATTTTGTTTATCGAATAAATTATAAATTTTTTGAGGACAGTATTAAAGATCTCAGCGAAAACTTACAGCCGCTTGCCAAACAAAAGCTAATAGAAAAAAGAACAGAGGGATTATTGGCATAACATCCACGACCGGGTTCAAAAAGGCGTAGGCTTCGGGCAATTTTGTAAAGAAAAAATTGCTTGAATTTGAATAAAGGGTAGAACCGATGCAAATCAAACTAAAAATATTAAGCATAACAAACATTTTGTTCTTGAAGAGAATTTCATTTTGATTGAGTTATTAATAGGTTATTGATATTAATAGGTTATTGATATAAAAATTGATATTTTTTAAAGTATAAAGTATCAAGTAATAAAAAAGAAGTAAGGTAGACCAAAAACTTTAAACTTACCCAATCAAAAATCCTTCAATTCTTAACTAAAAAAAGAATAGAAGAAATCATATTTTCATACAATATCTTAATAGAATTCTATATTATGATCAACAAATTCAGTGAATTGACGAAGAACCAATACCAATAGTAGTGTTTATTTGTGTTGAATCAAAATATAAATGGGGCGTAGCCAAGTGGTAAGGCAACGGGTTTTGGTCCCGCTATTCGGAGGTTCGAATCCTTCCGTCCCAGAGCATCCCGAATTTTATATATAAAAATATGTCTTTGTGAACAACCCTCTCTCTATGTAAGAGCATAATAAAGGCAATTTTGGTTTTTTATTTTAACTAATCTTTATTGCAGATATTTTTCTCAACACATTTACATTCATATTGACAACAGTGTATCAAATAAATATAATTCGATCTGGGCAATTAGATCTTAGTTTCGGATCTATTTATCTCTTTATTTTAGTCTTTCAGTTTTTTTAAGTTTTTTATATATATTTTATATCTTTTACAAAACATAAAAATTTTTAAATATAATATATATATAATATATATATATAAAATAATATATATATAATTATAAAATTTATAATAAAAAGAATAAAATAGAAAATTTATAAAATAAAAGCAAACAACTTATAAAATAAAATATAGAAAATAAAGCAAATCCAGTATATTAAGAAATATGATATACATATATATTTCATCCATAAGAAATTTGTAAATCATATAAATTTGTAAATTTGACCTTATCTACATATAAATTTGATACATATAAATTTGACTTTATCTTTCTTTTTTTTATTTAATTTATTATTAAATTTTTTAATGATGATTCTATTTTTTTATGATAATTATATCTACATAACGTAATTTTTTGGGGGGGGGTTGCTAACTCAATGGTAGAGTACTCGGCTTTTAAGTGCGGCTAACGTCTTTTACGCATTTGTATGAAGAAATAAATTCGTCCATACCTTGGTATAGTTTGTAAGACCACGACTGATCCTGCTGAAAGGAATGAATGGAAAAAATAGCATGTCGTATTAATGGAGAATTCTGATAAATTTTTTTGGATCGGTTCCAAACCTTGTTTGAATTCTTGGTGCGGAACATAAAACGAAAAAAAAAAATAATAATATAATATTTCTATTATTAAAGTGGGTCTGAGTTAATAAATGGATAGAGTTATATGGCTCTAATTATCGGGAAACAAAAAAGCAACGAGCTCCCGTTCTTAATTTGAACGATTTTCCGATCTAATTGGACGTTAAAAAGAGATTAGTGCCCGCGCGGAAAGGCTTTTCCATGAATGGATTTTCCATTTTTTTAATAAATCCTAACTATATTGTCATTCTCCACTGTGAGGGGAATCAGATGTGTAGAAGAAAGAGTATATTGATAAATAACTTTTTTTCCAAAATCAAAAGAGCGATTGGCGTGAAAAAATAAAGGATTTCTAACCATCTTCTTATCCTATAATGAACATAAATAGATTCGATGGAACAAAGAGAAAATAGAGAATCCGTTGATGAATTTGCCAATTTCTGAAGTATCTATTCTTTTCTTATTATACTTTTTTGTTTTTACTGTATCGCACTATGTATTATTGAATAACCCCCAAAATCTCCTATCTTTGCTTCAATTAAATTGAATTTCAAATGAAAATAGAGAAATACAAAAGATATTTCGAACTAGATCGGTCTCGAAAAAATGACTTCCTATACCCACTTATCTTTCGGGAGTATATTTATACATTTGTTCGTGATCATGGTTTAAATAGATCCATTTTGTTGGAAAATGGGGGTTATGACATTAAATCTAAATCAAGTTTATTAGTTGTAAAACATTTAATTACTCGAACGTATCAACAGAATCATTTGATTTTTTCTGTTAATGATTCGAACCAAAATCCACTTTTTAGGTACAACAAGAATTTGCATTCTCAAATGCTATCGGGAGGGATTGCAGTCATTGTAGAAATTCCATTTTCCCGACGATTAGTATCCCTTTTAGAAAGGTCAGAAATAGTAAAATCTCATAATTTACAATCACTTCATTCAATATTTCCTTTTTTAGAGAGTAAGTTTCCACATTTAAATTATGTGTCAGATCTACTAATACCTTACCCTATCCATCTAGAAAAATTGGTTCAAACACTTCGTTACTGGGTGAGAGATCCCTCCTCTTTGCATTTATTACGACTCTTTCTTCATGAGTATTGGAATTTGAACAGTCTTATTATTCCAAAGAAATCTATTTCCATTTTTGCAAAGGATAATCCAAGATTATTCTTGTTCTTATATAATTTTCATGTATATGAATACGAATCTATTCTCTTCTTTCTTCGTAACCAATCCTTTCATTTACAATCAACATTTTTTCGAGTCCTTTTTGAACGAATATATTTCTATGAAAAAATAGAAGATTTTGCTGAAAGCTTTACTAATGATTTTCGGGAAACCCTATGCTTGGTTAAGGATTCTTTCATACATTATTTTCGATATGAAGGAAAATCTATTCTGGCTTCAAAAGATAGGCCTTTTCCGATGAAAAAGTGGAAATATTATTTTGTCAATGTATGTCAATGTCATTTTGATGTGGGGTTTCACCCGGAAAAGATCTATATAAATTCATTATCCAAGCATTCCCTCTCCCTTTTGGGTTATCTTTCAAGTGTATGTCTAAACCCCTTAGTGGTACGGAGTCAAATGCTCGAAAATTCGTTGATAATAGATAATACCATAAATAAAATTGATACAATTGTTCCAATTCTTACTTTAGTTGAATCGTTGTCAAAAATGGAATTTTGTAATGCAATAGGACATCCCATTAGTAAACCGACTCGGGCTGATTCCTCGGATTCTGAG